AACGACTTACTTCAATTTTGACTCTATCGCCTGGCAGTATCCGTATAAAACTACGTCGGATCTTTCCCGAAACATAACCTAGAATCAGATTTTCGTTATCTAAACGAACCCGGAACATACCATTGGGAAGCGATTCCGTAATTAAACCCTCATGAATCCATTTTTGTTCTTTCATTCCAGGTAAAACCCCCGTGAAGTATCAACTAATGGAGGAGGAACGATATTAGACAACCGGTCCCTTTTCTGTTTTTTTTCCCAAATAGGAAGTTTCGAATCCAATTCGGATATTAGAAGGATTACCATATATAACACAAAATTTCTCCGCCGATTCTTTCTAGTCGAGCTTCTCGGTCTGTTATTATACCTCGAGAAGTAGAAAGAATTACAATCCCCATCCCGCCTAAAATTCTAGGAATTCGTTGATAGTTAGAATAGATTCGTAGACCAGGTCGACTGATCCGTTTTAAATTTAAAACGTTTCTATAAGGCCTTTTCCTATTCCTTCTATGTCGTAGGGTTAAAACTAAAAAATATTTGTTGTTTTCTCGATGTTTTCTCACGTTTTCGATAAAACCTTCTCGTAAAAGTATTTTAACAATATTTTCAGTGATATTAGTAGATGCTATTCGAACCACTCTTTTTCTATCCATATCAGCATTTCGTATACAGGTTATTATGTCAGCAATAGTATCCCTACCCATGATGAATTTAAATTAATGGTGCCTCAAAATTTTGATATAATCAACATGTTTTTCTTGNTTTTTTTTTTTTTTACTTATTTGTTTATGAATATGAATTATTAAAGGTATATGCGTGAGACATAATCTACTAATTAATCTGAATCTATTTCTGAATCTATTTCTTTTAAATACCCTACTATAACCATATCATGGTCTCATTTTATATTTATAATACCTCGGGAGCTAATGAAACTATTTTAGTAAAATTTAACTGTCTCAATTCCCGGGCAATCGCACCAAAAACTCGAGTTCCTTTTGGATTTCCTTCTTGATCAATGACAACTGCAGCATTGTCATCATATCGTATTATCATACCGTTGTCACGTTTGAGTTCTTTACAAGTACGTACAATTACAGCTCTGACCACTTCTGATCTTTCGAGGGGCATATTTGGCACTGCTTCTTTGATCACAGCAACAATAACGTCACCAATATGAGCATATCGACGATTGCTAGCTCCTATGATTCGAATACACATCAATTCTCGAGCCCCGCTGTTATCCGCTACATTCAAATGGGTCTGAGGTTGAATCATATCATTTTTTTTTTAATCTGTTCTTTCAATGCAAAGCAAAGGGCGAAGAAAAAAAGAAATATTGTTTGTCCAAAAAAAGAAACCTGTGCCTGCGATTTTTTTTTTAATCCCCAAGACCTATTTCCTTTGATTCTCCATTTTTATCCCGAAATAATGAATTGAGTTCGTATAGGCATTTTGGACGCTGCTATTGAAATAGCCTTTCTGGCTATATTTTCTGTTACTCCACCCATTTCATAAAGTATTCGACCTGGTTTAACAACAGCTACCCAATATTCAGGGGATCCTTTCCCCGAACCCATACGTGTTTCTGCGGGTCTTACTGTAATCGGTTTGTCTGGAAATATACGTACCCAGATTTTTCCACCACGACGTGCATTTCGTGTCATTGCTCGTCGACCTGCTTCTATTTGTCTAGATGTGATCCAAGCGGGTTCAAGTGCCTGAAGAGCATATTTACCGAAACAAATATGATTACCTCGATAAGATATTCCCTTCATTCTTCCTCTATGTTGTTTACGGAATCTGGTTCTTTTGGGGTTATAGTTGATGGTTGATTCTGAATTCCATCTCTACTACAGAACCGGACGTGAGAGTTTCTTCTCATCCAGCTCCTCGCGAATAAAAGAAAAGGATTCAAAAATCTTGAATTGAAATTAAGATATAATTTGAATTAAGATATACATGTATTTAATGAGTAATACCCTGAATCATGGATTTCGTCTAATCGATATCAAATCTATTAGTAATTTGTATCTTTTGTTTGTATAGATAACTAAACATATTATTTCTATTTTTTGATAGATAATATTGTATTGGTTTTTATAATCTTATAACGAATCTTTATTTTGTTTTGCCTTTTATCGTATTGGATTGGATTGATCCAAATTTAGCAATCCAATAAAATCAAGTTTTCGCGGGCGAATATTTACTCTTTCAATCTCTATTTCAGTTGTAGGGTTAGCTCATGACTTTTCCGAATAGATGAATTGGTCTCCGGTTCGTTCCGCCATCCCGATCAATGAATCATTAGAATTCGTTTTCAATAGAATTTTTTGGATTCACAGATTCCATCGTTCCCATCGCTTCTTACTTAATGGTTAGGCCTGAATTCTACAATGGAGCTCATAATGAAATTTGTTCTTGAGTCAATTTTCTCAGTCTTTATTGGCTCGAAGCTCTTTATTTTTTTGTTCTATGAGCAGATTCATTTCATTATGGACGA